CTGTTTACTGAATCACATGAAATTTTATCCAACTCCATATTTGGAATGAAATGTATGAACTACGTTTGAACGGAGGAATAAAGAGAATTTTCTACTTAAATTGGAAGTTGCAACAGATCAAAATGGAAAGGAATTGATAAAACAGTCCTAGAAACAGAATTCTGTCACTTAGACTTATTAAAGTTAAAGTCATAAGGTTTTGTATATAATAGCAAAACAAAAAGGATTTCAATTATACCATTATTATGATATTACATATTCGAATTTGAGAAAAATAAAAGGATTCGGTATTTGGGAGATAAATACAAAGACAGAAAAATCAGAAACAACATAGGATCCATTTTTTTAGCACTTAACCGTCTTTATGTTAGAGATTTCGTTATTCAAAAAAAAACGATTCGCAGAGAAGAGAAATATTTCTACTTTACTGATTTTTGAATAGAATATGATTTGAAGTGTATAAGAAGGGTTGCACTTATTAAACACGTATGCGGATAGCTATAATATCCGACTTCTCTTTTATTGCTGGTTCTATTCGGGACAGTCCGGGTCGTGTTCTATCAAAAGATAATTTCTATTTAATGCAAAATTGAAGTGAAGTAGGATAATTTTATGATAATTACCTATAGACAATATATCTAAATAATAGATATCTGTGTAACAATTTATGTTCTGGGGTTTACATATACTGATATGTTTTGTTATAATTGAAATTGAGAAGGATTTTTTGATTGAAAAAATAAATACTGATTAGTTCTGTCTCAATTTGTATTTTCTTATGTCATTAGGAAAACACAATTTGCGATTCAAATCCCAGAATCGTCATTAATTCGAACTAAGCAGTCAATAGTTAATGGTTCAAGTTTGTCGGCTGAAAATCCACATTTGATTTCTCAATAGAAAAGCCAGAGAATGTTTTTAGCATTGTGGATTTTCCAATACTATACAATCAATCGAAGGGATGGATAAAATCCAAAAAGGGTGTTTCTTTTAGGAAAAGGATTAAGGAAAACAGGAGTCAAAATCCAAATACAATAAAACTTCAGCAATCTGGGAAAATTTTCATCTATTTTGTATTATTTTGGCGGCATGGCCGAGTGGTAAGGCGGGGGACTGCAAATCCTTTTTCCCCAGTTCAAATCCGGGTGTCGCCTGATCAACAAAAAAACTCGAAATCTCTTCTTCTCTTCGGTTCCGCTTATAGAACTTGCAGAATTCTTCCCCGTTAGAAGCAGAGGAAACAGACTGTTAATGCTTTGTTGATTCTAAGCATGTGGTCTGAGGGTTTTCTAAACAAAAAAGAGTGTGAATGCTCGTTCGCATCTAGGATTCAAGGAAATATTCGAATCTACTGGTAGAGGGTCTATCAAGACTTCACGATTCCCTTCTATTACTAAGGGAGTGTCTAATGACTGGATCTTGAATCAGATTGTAGAGCCTGAATAGGAAATCTGATTCAATTAAGAGTTTTGGAAGGAGGTGCAATATACGACGGACTCGCGAGAATCTCCGAGTGCTCAGGTATCCAACCAATATTAGATTGGATTGATAATTGACTTTTATAGAAAAAGGGGCAAACAGAAAGAATTTCTTTGCGGCAACCCCTAGACAAGCCCCCTCTTTCAGAGCGATAATGGGGAAGGGGGGTACCGGATCAAATGGGGAAATAGAGGTCTGTAATAGATAGAGATTTCTGGTTTTTCGTGATTTCTCCCTTGTCTGTTTTTACTTACTAAGGTCAACAAAACAAAAAAAGAATAGGCCTTATTATTCTTATTCCTACATTTTCCCATTCCCTTCGGATCTTACTACGTATTTTGCTTGTGTTTAATCTTTCCCGATTCGAAATCATAATCGATTTATTGGATTGGTTTCTCGATAGTGTTCGGTCAGAATCCCTTTTTGACTCTGCGCCATGGATTCCACTATTATTAGGGAGGAATAATGGAAAAATTCCTTCGTATTTATAGAGATAGGGGACATAATTCACATGGATATAGTAAGTCTCGCTTGGGCTGCTTTAATGGTAGTCTTTACATTTTCCCTTTCACTCGTAGTGTGGGGAAGAAGTGGGCTCTAGAAGTACTACTAATTGAGTTGAGGAATCAAACCGTATCAATCGTTTTATAGATCGTTCTGCAACGCGTTTTGAACTATTTAAAATCAAAATCTCTGAATTTCGAATCCCATTGGACTCCAATGGAGTTATCTATGATATGAATCATACTCTTTCTCTCAAAGAGATATTTCAGTGATTCCCGTGTTTGTATTTCGAAAAGAAAGGGATTCCGATGATTGGAAATTTCTTCTAACCTAAAATTCTTCCGAAATTTTCTATTTCAATCAATGGAATGAGCTCTTACTATCTTTATAGATAGATACTGAGAAAGACTAGACTTTTTTTTATTTCTTTCCCTCTTTATTGTTCAAAGAAGAAGACGTTTTGTTAAGTGTATACGCACTTTCTATGAGAAATGATATAGAGATAGTGGTTGTCTAA